TTTGTCAATGTAGAACCGTGCGCCACGCCATTCCATTCAATAGAAAATTCCTTAAATTCCTGTAGTATAGGATTTCTCTTCATTATTGGCTTCGGAATAGAAACTGAAGATCAGTTAAAATGTGAATCCGACGAGTTGGTTTCTAATAATTCATGAAGGAGATTATCATATTCACACAATTCAATTAGATGCGAAATCTATAAATTTCCTTTTCGCGATTGTATTCGTGATTGTAGAAGAGGTTTATTTGGACTCTTTTTTAGTATTCTTATTTTAAAGAATTGGTTAGTTGTCCGGTAAAAGTAACAGTAGTCGATAGTATTCGATGAAAAAAAGAAAAAAAAAACGAATAAAATAATTGTAACAATCAATATTTGTGATGCGCGCATTGTTGTATTAGATCGAAAGGTTCTTTCTTGACCTAAGTACAAGGATGGCCTTTATAATATAGAAAGATAAAACGTAGAATCTAGAAATAAATAATAGAAATTACTAGTCTTAGAATCTAGTTGGACCTAAATAAAGATTTTTTTTTCTCATTCGAGATATTAGGTGAATGAACCTACTAGGGAATCTAATGAGTTAAAATGAAAGTAAAAGATGTAATGATTTTCGAATTTTATTCCATAGTGATTCAAAGAGAGTTTTATTTTTGAATGAAGTTACACGACACAGTTCTTATTATTATTTTAATATTTGTTTACTCATGAGTTGCCCAATAAATCTGTTGATTCGGAATCACGGGATGGATAGCTGTCACAGATGATGAATCCATTTCTTTTTCTACCTCTGTCAATCTATCCTTGTTAATGCCGTCTATAATGATTGACGAATCAAAAACTTTCAATTGAACTTATTCTTTCAATTGGTATTTTTGCTTATCCTCGTATCTTTCAAAAATGGAAACTTAGGTAAGTGCTTTCTAAACATATGTATAAAAAAAACATATTTCATTTAGCTCCTTCATGCCTACTATAACTAGTTATTTCGGTTTTCTACTAGCGGCTTCAACTATAACCTCAGCTTTATTTATTGGTCTAAGCAAGATACGACTTATTTGAAATTAATTGAATGAACAATTTATAAAAAGAAATCTTTCTGTGGGATTCCATGTATTCCATAGTTCCTTACCGGGGCAATTGCCAATTATTAGTCATTGAGATTTATGGGCAATTCGTATTAATATTTAGGGATAGATATTACCTCTCTTTTTTTTCCCTTTCCAAACAAATTGAAATGATTGAAGTTTTTCTATTTGGAATCGTATTAGGTTTAATTCCTATTACTTTGGCTGGATTATTCGTAACTGCATATTTACAATACAGACGTGGTGATCAGTTGGACCTTTGATTAATTAACATTTTTTTTATTAGTTATTGACCTCCTACTTTCTTTTCTTTAATCCACAGGAGGTCAAATTCTGATTGCTGTTCAAGTTAGTGACCTTATTTCAGTTAAATTTGACCTAACAAGAACGGAATCACGCTCTGTAGGATTTGAACCTACGACATCGGGTTTTGGAGACCCACGTTCTACCGAACTGAACTAAGAGCGCTTTCTTATCACAATAGATAAGACTGTGATTCTTTTTGTAACCCCAATACATCTTGCGTGTATATATATATATATCATATATAGTATCATAAAATGAAAGAAAGATTATGTATGTCCAATTTAATTGATCTCAATTGATTCCTCGTTACTGCTCAGAGGAGAAGTAATAGGTAGGGATGACAGGATTTGAACCTGTGACATTTTGTACCCAAAACAAACGCGCTACCAAGCTGCGCTACATCCCTTTCAATTGGCCTACAGTGTCATTGTAGAGAATCCCTGTCTTCTTTTCCATAGTGTTATTTCTTCCATTGATATACACAATTTATATTGCCATTTCTTCTTTTTGGGGCTCATATCATATAACATATAATAAAAGACTTATATACACGCATATGAGACGGTAAAAAGAAAAATGAATATTTTTCAGCAATGCTCAGGAAGAAAGGGACGTATTTTTCTGTTTTAAGAAAAGAAAATCTTATCTACCGAATCATTGTACATTTCCATTTTAATTAGGGATTACCCCGTACAAATACAAGTGGTCCTTAACTACATATGCATCTGATCATATATGTATTGCCATTATGTATTACAATAAAGAAGGAGGATTTTCAATGCGAGATCTAAAAACATATCTTTCCGTGGCACCGGTACTAAGTACTCTATGGTTCGGGTCTTTAGCAGGTTTATTGATAGAGATCAATCGTTTATTCCCGGATGCGTTGACATTCCCTTTTTTTTCTTTTTAGAATTAGAATAAGGTAAGGGAGGAAAGAGAAAGAATAAAAGTGGATTCAATCTCAGCGAAACTTGGATTCAGGCTTAAATTAATAATAGAGTGAGCGCGGGAATGAAATGTGGGTCTAGGGCAACAGTATCATACAAGATAACAGTATCATACAAGATACTTAAATAAGATACTGTACTGCAATTAGAAATATAGTTTGAAATCATTGTATTACTTATTATTTACTATTACTCTATTGATTGCAACGAAATCTTTCATAATTGGATTTCGAGTTAGCAACTTCTATTTTTTCTTTGTTCCTTTCTTATTCGCTTCAGATCGAAAAAATGGAAGAGTTGAGCGAATCAAAAACCAAAGGAGGTTCATGGCCAAGAGTAAAGATGTCCGAGTAACGGTTATTTTGGAATGTACCAGTTGTGTGCGAAACGGTGTTAATAAAGAATCAACGGGCATTTCCAGATATATTACTCAAAAGAATCGACACAATACGCCTAGTCGATTGGAATTGAGAAAATTCTGTCCCTATTGTTACAAACATACGATTCATGGGGAGATAAAGAAATAGATCGAACGAGGGCCTGTTTGTCACCCTTCCAAGGAACAGGAAAAATGACATATTATATATATAACATATAGTTAATAATATAACTAAATCAAATCCTATTTCTTAATTCTAATTCATTTTTAATCCAATTGAAATAGAAATAGGATTTTCAGGGGTAAGGAATAAACAAACCATGGATAAATCCAAGCGACCTTTTCTTAAATCCAAGCGATCTTTTCGTAGGCGTTTGCCCCCGATCCAATCGGGGGATCGAATTGATTATAGAAATATGAGTTTAATTAGTCGGTTTATTAGTGAACAAGGAAAAATATTATCTAGACGAGTGAATAGATTGACCTTGAAACAACAACGATTAATTACTATTGCTATAAAACAAGCTCGTATTTTATCTTTGTTACCTTTTCTTAATAACGAAAACCAGTTTGAAAGAACCGAGTCGACCGCTAGAACTACTGGTTTTCGAACCAGAAATAAATAGGCTTACTCTTCAATCGAATCAAAGTTCCAATCCGAACTCAAACGCAGATGGATGTTTTGTTCGAAAAATCCAAGAATCTAGATTTGATTGTGTGTCGTAAGAAAAAAAAAATCACAGAATCGGGGAAGAAAAGAATAAATCTTTTTTTTTATTGAGCGCGTTCGCTCATTTTGACGACCTTTTATCAATTTTTATCATACTAATTTCGACTATACCTTCCCGGAGTTCATTCTCCGGGGAACATCGTTTAAATTTTCCGGTGGATTCATTACAATCCCCTTCTTTTATGATCTCATTGGAAATCATATAAAGACAATTCCTATTTAATATAGCTATTTGTGCAAGTATTTTACGATTAAGAAGCAATTTCCTCTTGTACAGATCGTGTATTAATCTACTATAACTATAGGATACCTTATTCTCGCGAATTACTGCATTTATCCGAGTGATCCACAAACGACGAAAATCTCTCTTTTGCCTATCTCTATCCCGATGAGCAGAAACCAAAGCTCTTATTTTCTGTTGAGTAATAGTTCGAGTAAGTCTTGAATGAGCCCCCCGAAAGCTTGATGCAAATAAACGCATTTTTGTTCTACGTTTACGAGCTACATATCCTCGTCTAATTCTGGTCATTGAATAAATGAAACTTTGATGAATAACTAATTTATTTCCGTTCTTTCAGTTATTCTTTTCCTCTTTACTGGTCGATTAATAACAAAACGGATTCTTCCAATGTATAAAATAAAAATTCCAATGGCTTTTGCTACTATAACCTTCCCGACCACGATTTTTTTCTTTTTTTTTTAGTCATTTCACCGCTAAATAATAAATTGATTGATACTAGGTATCAAAAAAAAAAAAAAAAAACATAGTAAATAAAAATGGATAAAGAAATAGTGGTTCCGTCGTTTCTATGGTTACTTCTTAAACGGTGAGGTCCTTTCTATACACCGGAGCCCCTTCCTTCATTTAATCAATATTATTGGTAACTTGTACAGTTCACACCCTTTGGCTCTACCCATGAATTATTTAGTAATAGGTCTTTCACAATGAGATCTACCCATACAGTAACGGTATTTAATTATGAAATTTAGCTAGGTAGCTGACCCTGTTAGTCCGTTCTTGCAAGAGTAGAAACATCATTTTTCTGCTTGTTAAATAGGATTTACCCCGCTTAATGGATAATCATTTTTTACCAATGGGGAATTGCTTCTCATCTTAAATTCAGGTGATTGGATTTGCACCAATGGAAACCATAAATTGCATACACAGGGATATAAGGGATCTTTTTTATTTTTAGATAGTGAGTGGAATTCTTCCATTCTATCCTATTCATATTCTATCCTATTTACTGGTACTGATCATTGATACTGGAAAAATGATTTCCTTTCTTGTGTACCAGCTCATGATCTGAACGCGTCGCACATACACCCTAGTACAAGTTCCTCGGCGCTGAGGACATCCCCGAAGAGCGGGGGATTTCGTGACATTTCTTATTGGCTGTCTTGTGTTTCTAATAAGTTGTTTAATGGTTGGCATGCTGAATCATATACATAATAGGCTGGTTTAGATCGATCCTAACCGGATGATTATGAATTGCTTCTATTTATAGTTAATAGAATATTAAACGCGGTAAGAATATAAAGAAAATCTCAATAAAATCACAGATTTGCGCGAAATCCCTGCTATTTTCATTCAACCGCTACAAGATCAACAATTCCATGAGCTTGGGCTTCTGTTGCTGACATAAAAACATCCCTTTCCATATCTTCCGATACAACCCATAAGGGTTTGCCCGTTCTTTGTACATAAACCCTTGTGATGGTTTCGCGCAGTTTTAGCAGTTCTTCCGCTTCCAGGATAAATTCTCCCGTTTGTGCCTCATAAAAAGAGCTAGCGGGTTGATGGATCATTACCCTGATGATAAATAAAGGGTTCCTCTATCTTGCATGATGAGGTGAAAACAAAAGAATAAAATAACAAGAAAAAAAAGATAGAATTGAACAACCGTACAGGCATCTTTTGTGCAGTGCATACGGCTCTATAATGGAATTTACTTTTACCTTTCATCGAATAAAGAGAAAATATAGGATCTATCAGACCCAGATCGGCAAATGATCCAATTACCACCCTTCCTTTCGGGGGAGTTAAAAAATACTATGATGGTTCCGTTGCTTTATATATTTATTTCGTCTGTGATTCAGCAATCCCAAAGTTTCTTTTTGAGCTAAGGAAAAAATAATCTTTTAATTTTCGTACTATTTCATAACATAAATATTGTTAAAATCCTTTCGGTGTGAAAACAAAAAAAGTTTGTGACGCTGAAATGAACTCCCGATAGATAAGATAAAATCGGAAATACCTTTTTTTTATCTCATACTACTCTTTCGATACATAATCTAATGCTTTGAAAAAAAAAAATAATAATAATAATTTTCTCATATCGAATTCGAAGTGCCATGCTATTATTACTTAATATTCCTGCGAAGGCATAGTCTTTTTTTCTCTCAAATAAAAATAAAAAACTCAATGGCGCCAAGCGTGAGGGAATGCTAGACGTTTGGTAATTTCTCCTCCGACCAGGATAAAGGATCCCATTGAAGCGGCCAACCCCATGCATATTGTATGTACATCTGGTCGTACAAATTGCATGGTATCATAAATAGCTACTCCGGGTATTACCCATCCTCCGGGAGAGTTTATAAACAAATATAGATCTTTGGTATCATCCTCTATACTGAGATATACCATAAGACCAATAAGTTGATTAGAGATCTCACTATCAACCTCTTGGCCTAAAAAAAGCAATCTTTCTCGATAAAGTCGGTTGATTAGGATAAATACTATCCCTTAGGAACCGTACATGCACCTTTTGATGCATACGGTTCAAAAAAAGAAAATCGCGAAAAAAAGAATCAATGTGTAGATTCCAGCCCCCTTTATTTTTGCATAGTAGGCTCTGTCTAACTTTTAACGAAGGAACTTTTTCTTCCATTTTTCAAGAAAGATAAGTTTTAGCTCGTTTCCCTATAATATAAAAAAATTCACTAAACTTATCGAACTAACTTTTCATTGATGTATTGTTTCATCGAGATCCAATCCAAATCACGATGTCATTTTCTTGTTCCTGAATGGGCCTCTTCAATTCTTTTAGGTTTATGCTCTACTCCAGGTAAAGATATGCCCGATTTCGATTTGCACATATAGGACAAATGCTTCCAAATACCACTTCTTTTTTTTTTCAATTCATTTGATGTCTTCCGTAAAATATTCGACGTATTCATCATATTATTTGATTGATTAACACTTTGAGATCACTCCTATTTATAAATAAAATCGTTTATATTACAAGTAGTAATCATGGATCCATTACGGATTGGGTTTTTTCTAAACGGAGCCTGGATACTTCATTTTATTGGTCCAACCAAGCCAACCATAAATTATTTTAATTGATATGATAATATTAATCTGGATCCCCCCAAAATGGATCTAATTGCACTTCGCGCTCCAAATTTTTGATAATTCAATCAATCTTTCTTGGGCGAAACAGAGGATATCTCGATCGGGGGAGAGAACGGGGAAATCCCATATGACCCAATATATCTGACAAGTCGCACTATACGTCAACCCAAGATGCATCTTCCTCTCCAGGACTTCGAAAAGGTACTTTTGGAACACCAATAGGCATTAAATGAAAGAAAAAAGAATTAAGTACTATATTTCACTTTGATGTGGAAACGTAATAATGGGTTTAATTGTCTTCATAATATTGGTCGTTATTATATTTGAATATATTTTATCCATATATTGGATAAGGTCATAAAGGAAGACAGAATGAATAAAGTAAATAAAATTCTTACTAATAGGTCCTTCAAATGATGAACAAGTATGGATGTATTCACTCATAAAAAACGGGCTCAACCCCCATTGCGTATTGGTACTTATCGGGTATAGAATAGATCTGCTTCTCTTTGTTCCTACGAACAGAATTGTTTCATTATTGCCAACAGAATAGAACAAATATTAACTCCTGCTCCGAGATAATCCACTGAAGGGGGGAGGTCCATAGCATAGTTTTTTCAATGCAATAAAGTTACATAGTGTCTATTTTTCTTTGAAAAAAGGGGTATTTCCATGGGTTTGCCTTGGTAT